CCTATTGCCGATTTCAGATACTTTTCCAGACCTATTGCGGATACTAAGTAGCAGTCAAAAATGGGTATCCATAATACTAAGTAGCAGTCAAAAATGGGTACGGGATATTAGGCATAGATTGGGTAGATCATGGCGAATTCTTCGGGAAAAAGGGCGTCTTGGTCGGATAAGTGAGATTTCGAATAAGTGTTTACATAATGTTCTTCTGTCCGAAGAAATGATTCATCGAAATAATGAGTCACCATTGATATCGACACATCTGAGATCGCCAAATGTTTGGGAGTTCCTCTATTCAATCCTTTTCCTTCTTGTTCTTGCTGGATATCTCGTTTGTACACATCTTCTCTTTGTTTCCCGGGCCTCTAGTGAGTTACAGACAGAGTTCGAAAAGGTCAAATCTTTGATGATTCCATCATCTATGATTGAGTTGCGAAAACTTCTGGATAGGTATCCTACATCTGAACCAAATGAACCAAATTCTTTCTGGTTAAAGAATCTCTTTCTAGTTGCTCTGGAACAATTCCGTTCTAAGAAGAACTATTTGAATATCAATCTCATCGATCTCCTACCAAATCCCATCACTTTTTCGAGAAATACAAGACATCTAAGTCATACAAGTAAAGAGATCTATTCATTGATAAGAAAAAGAAAAAGAAAAAACTGGAACCGGGATTGGATTGATGATAAAATAGAATCCTGGGTCGCGAACAGTGATTCGATTGAGGATGAAGAAAGAGAATTCTTGGTTCAGTTCTTCGCCTTAACGACAGAACAAAGGATTGATCAAATTCTATTGAGTCTGACTCATAGTGATCATTTATCAAAGAATGACTCTGGTTATCAAATGATTGAACAACCGGGAGCAATTTACTTACGATACTTGGTTGATATTCATAAAAAGGATCTATTGAATTATGAGTTCAATCCATCCTGTTTAGCAGAAAGACGGGTATTCCTTGCTCATTATCAGACAATCACTTATTCACACACTTCGTGTGGGACTACTACTTTGCACTTCCCATCTCATCGAAAACCCTTTTCGCTCCGCTTAGCTTTATCCCCCTCTAGGGGAATTTTAGTGATAGGTTCTATAGGAACTGGACGCTCCTATTTGGTCAAATCCCTAGCTACAAATTCCTATGTTCCTTTCATTACGGTATTTCTGAACGATAACAAGCCAAAATGTGAGGATGAGGATGAGGATGAGGATTATTACGAGATAAAGATTGGTGGTAGTGACGAGATTGATGCTAGTGACGCTGCTAGTGACGAGATTGATCCTGACCTTGATACGGAGCTGGAAGGGCTAACTATGATGAATGCGCTAACTATGGATATGATGCCGGAACTAGGCCTCACCCTTCAATTCGAATTAGCAAAAGCAATGTCTCCTTGCATAATATGGATTCCAAACATTCATGATCTGGATGTGAATGAGTCGAATTACTTTTCCCCCAATGTATTAGTGAACCATCTATCTGAAAGATGTTCCAATAGAAATATTCTTGTTATTGCTTCGACTCATATTCCCAAAAAAGTGGATCCCGCTCTAATAGCCCCGAATAAATTAAATACGTGCATTAAGATACGAAGGCTTCTTATTCCACATCAACGAAAGCACTTTTTCATGCTTTCATATACTAGGGGATTTCACTTGGAAAAGAAAATGTTCCATACTAAAGGATTCGGGTCCATAACCATGGGTTCCAATGCACGAGATCTTGTAGCACTTAGCAATGAGGTCCTATCGATTAGTATTACACAGAAGAAATCCATTATAGACACTAATACAATTAGATCCGCTCTTCATAGACAAACTTGGGATTTGCGATCCCAGGTAAGATCGGTTCAGGATCATGGGATCCTTTTCTATCAGATAGGAAGGGCTGTAGCACAAAATGTACTTCTAAGTAATTGCCTCATAGATCCTATAGCTATCTATATGAAGAAGAACTCATGTAACGAAGTGGATTCTTATTTGTACAAATGGTACTTGGAACTTGGAATGAGCATGAAGAAATTAACGCTACTTCTTTATCTTTTGAGTTGTTCTGCCGGATCAGTCGCTCAAGATCTTTGGTCTCTACCCGGACCCGATGAAAAAAATGGCATCACTTCTTATAGACTCGTTGAGAATGATTCGGATCTAGTTCATGGCCTATTAGAAATAGAAGGCTCTCTGGTGGGATCTTCACGGACAGAAAAAGATTGCAGTCCGTTTGATAATGATCGAGTTACATTGCTTCTTCGGCCCGAACCGAGGAATCCCTTAGATATGATGCAAAATGGATCTTGTTCTATCGTTGATCATAGATTTCTCTATCAAAAATACGAATCGGAGTTTGAAGAAGGGGAGGGAGACGCGGACCAGATAGCGGATTTATTCAATCACATAGTTTGGGCTCCTAGAATATGGAGCCCCTGGGTCTTTCTATTTGATTGTACCGAAAGGCCCAGTGCATTGGGATTTCCCTATTGGTCCAGGGCATTTCGGGGCAAG